GCCGGCGTAGCTTAAACTAAAGCATACCGCTGAAGATGGTAAGATGGGACCTAGAAACCCCCGCAAGCACAAAGGCTTGGTCCTGACTTTACTGTTAACTCTAGCTAGACTTACACATGCAAGTATCCGCACCCCCGTGAGAATGCCCCCGTCTTCCGCCCTAAGACAAGGAGCAGGCATCAGGCTCACCCCGTTCTTTAAGCCCATAACGCCTTGCTAAGCCACACCCCCAAGGGAACTCAGCAGTGATAAACCTTACAGCCATGAGTGAAAACTCGACTTAGTTATATAGCTAAGAGGGCCGGTAAAACTCGTGCCAGCCACCGCGGTGATACGAGAGGCCCGAGCTAACAGCCCCCGGCGTAAAGCGTGGTTAGGGTAAGTCAAAACTAAAGCCGAACGCCCCTAGGGCCGTGATACGCGTATAAAGGTATGAAGTCCCACCACGAAAGTGGCTTTAATACTTCCTGACCCCACGAAAGCTAAGATACAAACTGGGATTCGATACCCCACTATGCTTAGCCATAAACATTGATAGAATAACACACCCCCTATCCGCCCGGACACTACGAGCACTAGCTTAAAATCCAAAGGACTTGGCGGTTCATTAGATCCCTCTAGAGGAGCCTGTTCTGCAACCGATAATCCCCGTTCAACCTCACCCCCTCTTGCCTTTCCCGCCTATATACCGCCGTCGTCAGTTTACCCTGTGAAGGCCTAAAAGTAATCAAAATCGGCACCGCCCAAAACGTCAGGTCGAGGTGTAGCATATGAGGGGGGAAGAAATGGGCTACATTCGCTAATATAGCGCACACGGATGATGCATTGAAACATGCGTACTGAAGGAGAATTTAGCAGTAAGTGGAAAATAGAGCGTTCCACTGAAACGGGCTCTGAAGAGCGCACACACCGCCCGTCACCCTCTCCTAACACTCAAAAACACTTACCTAAAACATTACTGTGACCATAGAGGAGAGGCAAGTCGTAACATGGTAAGTGTACCTGAAGGTGCACTTGGCAAAAATCAGGGTATAGCTAAAATAGGATAGCATTTCCCTTACACTGAAAAGTCGTTCGTGCAAATCGAATTTCCCTGACGCCAACCAGCTAGCCCGCCCCAACAAAACCAATAACCCACTATTTATAACCCCAAACACACGCGCCCCCCCCCCCCAACAAATCATTTTACCCCCCTAGTACGGGTGACAGAAAAGGAACTATCGGAGCAATAGAAAAAGTACCGCAAGGGAACGCTGAAAAAGAAATGAAACAACCCAGTACTATAAGCCTAAAAAAGCAGAGATTACCACTCGTACCTTTTGCATCATGACTTAGCTAGAACTACCCAAGCAGAGAGCTCTTTAGTTTGGGGCCCCGAAACTACGTGAGCTACTTCAAGCCAGCCTAATTCATAGGGCAAACCCATCTCTGTGGCAAAAGAGTGGGAAGAGCTTTGAGTAGAGGTGACAGACCTAACGAACCTAGTTATAGCTGGTTGCCTGAGAGATGGATAGGAGTTCAGCCTCCAGACTTCTCTCCCCACCCCGGTCCCCCATTACCTCCCACCGGCACCCGAAGAAATCTGAAGAGTTAATCAAAGGGGGTACAGCCCCTTTGAGACAAGACACAACTTTCCCAGGAGGGTAAAGATCATAATAATTAAAGGGCCGCACCGGCGTGGGCTTAAAAGCAGCCACCCCATAATTAACGCGTTAAAGCCAGGGCCTTTACCATACCCTTAAATTTAGATACCCCAGTCTCATCCCCCTTATACCATCAGGCCATCTCATGCAAACATGAGAGTGCACATGCTAACATGAGTAATAAGAGAGCCCCGCCTCTCTCCTTGCACACATGTGATTCAGAACGAACCCCCACCGAAATTTAAACTGGCCCCAAACAAAGAGGGCAATAAGCAAAAAATAACCACCAAGAAACACCCCTAGAAATAACCGTCAACCCCACACTGGTGTGCCCACAAGGAAAGACCTAAAGAGAAAGAAGGAACTCGGCAAACACTCCTTAAGCCTCGCCTGTTTACCAAAAACATCGCCTCTTGCAAACACTAAGAATAAGAGGTCCCGTCTGCCCAGTGACTACATGTTCAACGGCCGCGGTATTTTAACCGTGCAAAGGTAGCGCAATCACTTGTCCTTTAATTATAGACCTGTATGAATGGCACAACGAGGGCTTAACTGTCTCCTTTTTCCAGTCAATGAAATTGATCTCCCCGTGCAGAAGCGGAGATAAGACCATAAGACGAGAAGACCCTATGGAGCTTTAGACACTAAGGCATACCATGTCAAGCACACCCGATAAAGAACCAAAACTTAATGACCAATGCCCCTATGTCTTTGGTTGGGGCGACCACGGGGAAATAAAAAACCCCCGCGTGGAATGGAAGGACTAAACATCTACTCCTACTACAACCAAGAGCCGCAGCTCTAACAAACAGAACTTCTGACCAACAAGATCCGGCAACGCCGATCAACGAACCGAGTTACCCTAGGGATAACAGCGCAATCCCCTTTTTAGAGGCCGCATCAACAAGGGGGTTTACGACCTCGATGTTGGATCAGGACATCCTAATGGTGCAACCGCTATTGAGGGTTCGTTTGTTCAACGATTAAAGTCCTACGTGATCTGAGTTCAGACCGGAGTAATCCAGGTCAGTTTCTATCTATGACATGTTCTTTTCTAGTACGAGAGGACCGAGAAGAAGAGGCCCATGCCCCCAGTACACCTCACCCCCCTCTAATGAAATCAACTAAATAAGGCAAAAGGGCATGCCCCTTCTCAAGCCAAAAATAATGGCAAGTTGGAGTGGCAGAGCCCGGTAATCGCGAAAGACCTAAGCCCTTTCAACAGAGGTTCAAATCCTCTCCCCAACTATGCTTGCCGCCCTTGTAACACATATCCTAAACCCCCTTACCCTTATTGTGCCCGTCTTGCTTGCCGTGGCCTTCCTCACCCTAATTGAACGAAAAGTACTAGGCTACATGCAACTACGAAAAGGGCCCAACATCATCGGCCCATATGGCCTTCTACAACCAATAGCAGATGGTATAAAACTATTCATTAAAGAACCAGTACAACCCTCAACTTCCTCACCCATCTTATTTCTTCTAGCCCCAATACTTGCACTAACCCTGGCTCTAACCCTCTGAGCCCCCATGCCCCTTCCATACCCCCTCCTCGACCTAAACCTGGGAATTCTCTTTATCCTAGCCCTCTCAAGTCTAGCAGTTTACTCCATCCTCGGCTCGGGATGAGCATCCAATTCAAAATACGCCCTCATCGGGGCCCTCCGGGCCGTGGCCCAAACCATTTCCTATGAAGTTAGCCTAGGACTAATTCTTTTAAACACCATCATCTTCACAGGCGGCTTCACCCTCCAAACCTTCAACGTTACCCAAGAAGCCATCTGACTAATTATCCCGACATGGCCCCTTGCCGCAATATGATATATTTCTACCCTAGCGGAAACAAATCGAGCCCCCTTCGACCTCACTGAAGGAGAATCAGAGTTAGTCTCTGGCTTCAACGTTGAATATGCAGGCGGCCCCTTCGCCCTGTTTTTCCTGGCAGAATACGCCAATATTCTTCTAATAAATACCCTTTCTGCCACCCTTTTCCTCGGCGCCTCCCACCTCCCAACCATCCCGGAACTAACCGCCACCAACCTGATAATTAAAGCCACCCTTCTCTCAATGGCTTTCCTATGGGTCCGGGCCTCCTACCCCCGATTCCGATACGACCAGCTAATGCACCTTATCTGAAAAAACTTCCTCCCCCTCACACTAGCCCTGGTAATCTGACACCTGGCGCTCCCCATCGCATTCGCAGGCCTACCCCCGCAATTATAACACAGGAGCCGTGCCTGAAGCCTAAGGGCCACTTTGATAGAGTGAATTATGGGGGTTAAAGTCCCCCCGTGCTCCTTAGAAAGAAGGGACTCGAACCCCTCCCAAAGAGCTCAAAACTCTTTGTGCTTCCACTACACCACTTTCTAGTAAAATCAGCTAAATAAGCTATTGGGCCCATACCCCAAAAATGTCGGATAACATCCCTCTTTTACTAATGAGCCCCTACATCTTAGCTACCCTACTATTCACCCTGGGCCTAGGGACCACAATTACATTTGCAAGCTCCCACTGACTCCTCGCATGAATAGGCCTGGAGATTAACACCCTTGCCATCCTCCCCCTTATAGCACGAAACCATCACCCCCGAGCAGTTGAAGCAACCACAAAATATTTCCTCACCCAAGCAACCGCAGCAGCCATGCTGCTATTTGCCGGTACAACTAATGCTTGACTCACTGGACAATGAGACATCGACCAAATAACGCACCCCCTCCCCACCACTATAATCACCCTAGCCCTCGCCCTAAAAATCGGCCTAGCACCCGTCCACGCTTGACTGCCCGAAGTCCTTCAAGGCCTAGATCTCACTACCGGGCTGATCCTCTCTACCTGACAAAAACTTGCCCCCTTCACCCTCCTCCTACAAATTCACCCAACCGACCCTACCATCCTGATTACCCTGGGGCTTGCCTCAACACTTATCGGCGGCTGAGGGGGCTTAAACCAAACCCAACTACGAAAAGTCCTAGCCTACTCATCAATCGCCCACCTAGGCTGAATAATGCTTGTATTACAGTTCTCCCCCCAACTCTCCCTATTAACCCTTCTCACCTATCTTATCATAACCTTTTCTATCTTCCTCGTATTTAAACTTAACAAAACAACAAACATCAATGCCCTCGCCACCTCCTGATCTAAAGCCCCTGCACTCACCGCCCTCACCCCCCTTGTCCTTCTATCCTTAGGCGGGCTCCCCCCACTCACGGGCTTCATACCAAAATGGCTTATTTTACAAGAACTATCCAAACAAGACTTCGCCCCCCTGGCAACCATTGCGGCCCTTTCTGCCCTCCTTAGCCTCTACTTCTACCTCCGCCTTTCCTACGCAATAACCCTGACAATATCCCCAAACAACTTAACCGGGACCACCCCCTGGCGCCTCCCGCACTCTCAACCCACCCTGCCCCTGGCTATCTCTATTGTGGCCACCCTCTCCCTCCTCCCCCTTTCCCCCGCCGCAACTACAATTCTGACACTCTAAGGGGCTTAGGATAATACAAGTCCAAGAGCCTTCAAAGCCCTATGCGGGAGTCCAAACCTCTCAGCCCCTGATAAGACTTACGGGACATTAACCCACAGCTCCTGTATGCAAAACAGGCACTTTAATTAAGCTAAAGCCTTCCTAGACAAGCAGGCCTCGATCCTACAAACTCTTAGTTAACAGCTAAGCGCTCAAACCAGCGAGCATTCGTCTATCTTTTCCCGCCTTCTCTGAAGCGGATAAAAGCCCCGGCAGATCTCTAGTCTGCTCCTTAAGATTTGCAATCCAACGTGACAAACACCTCAGGGCTTGGTAAGAAGAGGGCTCAAACCTCTGTATGTGGGATTACAATCCACCGCTTGCTCAGCCACCCTACCTGTGGCAATCACCCGTTGATTCTTCTCCACTAATCATAAGGACATCGGCACCCTCTATCTGGTATTTGGTGCATGAGCTGGTATAGTAGGCACAGCCTTAAGCCTCCTCATCCGGGCCGAACTAAGCCAGCCAGGCTCCCTTCTTGGAGACGACCAAATCTATAATGTTATTGTTACGGCACATGCTTTCGTAATAATTTTTTTTATAGTCATGCCAGTTATGATCGGAGGGTTTGGAAACTGGCTAATCCCCCTAATAATTGGGGCCCCAGACATAGCATTCCCCCGAATAAACAACATAAGCTTTTGACTTCTCCCCCCGTCCTTTATCCTCCTGCTAGCCTCCTCAGGAGTTGAAGCCGGCGCAGGAACCGGATGAACCGTGTACCCACCCTTAGCCGGCAACCTCGCCCACGCCGGAGCATCTGTTGACCTAACTATTTTTTCCCTTCATTTAGCAGGTATTTCTTCAATCCTAGGGGCCATCAACTTTATTACAACGATTATTAATATAAAACCAGCAGCTATTACACAATATCAAACCCCCCTATTTGTCTGAGCAGTATTAATCACGGCTGTACTCCTCCTCCTTTCACTACCAGTCCTGGCAGCCGGAATCACTATACTCCTTACCGACCGTAACCTCAATACTACCTTTTTCGACCCGGCAGGAGGGGGGGACCCTATCCTTTATCAACACCTCTTCTGATTCTTCGGTCACCCTGAAGTCTACATCCTTATCCTTCCCGGATTTGGCATGGTCTCCCACATCGTAGCTTATTACTCCGGCAAGAAAGAACCTTTCGGGTATATGGGCATGGTCTGAGCAATAATGGCCATCGGACTCCTTGGGTTTATTGTATGGGCCCACCACATGTTTACAGTCGGCATGGACGTAGACACACGGGCCTACTTTACATCTGCAACAATAATCATCGCAATTCCCACCGGTGTGAAAGTCTTCAGCTGGCTCGCAACCCTGCACGGCGGAGCCCTCAAGTGGGACACACCCCTTCTATGGGCCCTTGGATTTATTTTTCTCTTCACAGTAGGAGGCCTAACAGGCATTATCCTGGCCAACTCATCTCTAGATATTGTTCTTCATGATACATACTATGTTGTAGCCCACTTCCACTACGTTCTATCTATAGGGGCTGTATTTGCTATTATAGGCGCCTTTGTGCACTGATTCCCACTATTTACAGGCTACACCCTTCACAACACATGAACCAAAATTCACTTCGCAGTCATGTTTGTTGGCGTAAACGTAACATTCTTTCCTCAGCACTTCCTAGGACTGGCCGGAATGCCCCGACGATACTCAGACTACCCAGACGCCTACACCCTGTGAAATACAACCTCCTCTATTGGCTCCCTAATCTCCCTCGTAGCAGTAGTTATATCCCTATTTATTATCTGAGAAGCATTCGCCGCCAAACGTGAAGTCCTGGCAGCAGAATTTACTTCTACCAACGTAGAATGACTACATGGCTGCCCTCCACCCTACCACACATTCGAAGAGCCCGCCTTTGTTTTGGTCCAGTCGGGTTGACGAGAAAGGGAGGAGTTGAACCCCCATATGTTGGTTTCAAGCCAACCACATAACCGCTCTGTCACTTTCTTATAAGACACTAGTAAAATTAGACATTACGCCTCCTTGTCAAGGAGATATTGCAGGTTAAACTCCCGCGTATCTTGACTTAACACTGGCCTACCCCGCACAACTAGGATTTCAAGATGCAGCTTCCCCTGTAATAGAGGAACTCTTGCACTTTCATGATCACGCCCTTATGATCATTTTCCTGATTAGTTCAGCAGTACTTTACATTATTTTAACAATGGTCTCCGCCACCCATACTGACAAGTATATCCTGGACTCCCAAGAAGTGGAAATTATCTGAACCATTCTTCCGGCCATTATCCTAATCCTTATTGCCCTCCCCTCCCTCCGTATTCTTTATCTCATAGATGAAATTAATGACCCCCACCTTACAATCAAAGCCCTTGGACATCAGTGATACTGAACTTATGAATATACAGACTATGAAGACCTAGAATTCGACTCCTACATAGTCCATACTGAAGACCTTCTCCCTGGCCACTTTCGACTCCTTGACACAGACTTTCGAATAGTAATCCCGACTGAGTCCCCGGTTCGGATGCTAATTTCCGCTGAAGACGTCCTTCACTCATGAGCAGTGCCCGCCCTGGGGGTAAAAATGGACGCAGTACCAGGCCGCCTTAACCAAGCATCTTTTATTGCATCCCGCCTCGGAGTCTTTTATGGTCAATGTTCTGAGATCTGCGGGGCCAATCACAGCTTTATACCAATCGTTGTTGAAGCAACCCCCCTAAACAACTTTGAAGACTGAACAATACTTATATTAAGCGAATCGTTCAGAAGCTAAATAGGACAACAGCGTTAGCCTTTTAAGCTAAAGACTGGTGGGGCCACTCACCCTTAACGACATGCCACAGCTCAACCGCTCCCCCTGGTTCGCGAGCCTCGCCCTTACCTGACTAGTCTTTCTGACTATCGTCTCTCCGAAAATTATCTCCCGTGTCTTTCCAAACACACCAACCCACCAAAGCACAAAAAAGCCCGGAGGGAAGTCCTGAAGCTGACCATGACACTAAGCCTATTTGATCAATTCGAATCCCCCTTACTCCTAGGCATCCCCCTACTAGTCCTGGCGATAACCCTGCCCTGACTTCTTTTCCCCGGCCACATGCCACGATGACGAGGAGGCCGCTTCATTGCCCTCCAAGACTGAGTCTTGAGCCTGTTCACCCGAGAGCTTTTCTTGCCCTTAAACACTCCCGGGCATAAATGAGCCACAATACTTTCCTCTCTTATGTTATTTTTAATTTCTCTAAATATACTAGGCCTTATCCCCTACACTTTTACCCCTACCACCCAGCTATCAATTAATATAGGCCTGGCCTTCCCCCTGTGGTTAGCAACAGTGATTATTGGTATACGAAATCAACCCACCCAATCTTTAGGCCACCTCCTCCCAGAAGGAACCCCCACCCTTCTTATCCCTGTGCTTATTATCATCGAAACTATTAGCCTAATAATCCGCCCTCTTGCACTTGGGGTACGACTTACAGCCAATCTAACAGCAGGCCACCTTTTAATTCACCTTATCTCAGCAGGCACGTTAGCCCTCCTGTCGATTATGCCACCTGTAGCCGCCCTCTCAATAATCCTCCTCCTCCTACTAACCGCTTTAGAAGTAGCCGTCGCAATCATCCAAGCCTATGTATTCGTCTTACTCCTAAGCCTCTACCTACAAGAAAACGTCTAATGGCACACCAAGCACACGCATATCATATAGTTGACCCCAGCCCCTGACCACTAACAGGGGCAGCTGCCGCCCTATTAATAACATCAGGACTTGCCATGTGATTCCACTTTAACTCCACAATCCTGATATCTCTCGGGACAACCCTTCTTCTCCTCACCATGTACCAGTGATGGCGAGATATCATTCGAGAAGGGACCTTTCTGGGCCACCATACACCCCCCGTACAGAAAGGCCTCCGATTTGGGATAATCTTATTCATCACCTCTGAAGTCTTCTTCTTCCTTGGGTTTTTCTGAGCCTTTTACCACTCCAGCCTCTCCCCCACCCCCGAACTAGGGGGCTGCTGGCCACCTACAGGAATCACTACCCTGGACCCATTTGAGGTCCCCCTACTTAATACTGCAGTTCTACTTGCCTCCGGTGTTACAGTTACCTGAGCCCACCATAGTATTATGGAAGGAGAACGAAAAGAGGCAGTTCACGCACTCATTCTAACAATCCTCCTAGGCTTTTACTTCACCTTCCTTCAAGCAGTGGAATATTACGAAGCCCCCTTCACAATCGCAGACGGAGTTTATGGCTCTACATTCTTTGTAGCCACAGGATTCCATGGCCTCCATGTAATTATTGGCTCCACATTTCTGGCCGTGTGCTTACTCCGTCAAATCCTCTACCACTTCACGTCAGACCACCACTTCGGATTTGAAGCAGCCGCCTGATACTGACACTTCGTAGACGTCGTCTGACTATTCCTCTACGTCTCCATCTACTGATGAGGATCTTAATCTTTTTAGTACAATTAGTATGCTTGACTTCCAATCAGAAGATCTTGGTTAAACTCCAAGAAAAGATACCCATGGGCCTCATTGCAACAACACTAACAATTGCTGCCCTCCTCGCCCTTTTACTAGCAACCGTCTCTTTCTGACTTCCTCAGATACTCCCTGACCACGAAAAGCTCTCCCCCTACGAATGCGGGTTCGACCCCTTAGGCTCAGCCCGACTACCATTTTCACTCCGCTTTTTTCTAGTCGCTATCCTGTTCCTCCTGTTCGACCTGGAAATTGCACTCCTATTACCCCTCCCCTGAGGTGACCAATTACCCACACCTCTAACAACATTCTTCTGGGCCTCCACCATCTTAGTGCTACTAACACTAGGCCTCATTTACGAATGACTTCAAGGAGGCCTAGAGTGGGCCGAATAGTTAATTAGTCTAAGAAAAATACTTGGTTTCGGCCCAGGAGCTTACGGTTAAAGTCCGTAATTACCTAATGACCCCCACCCACTTTGCTTTCTCATTAACCTTTACGCTGGGGCTGACAGGCCTGGCATTTCATCGCACACACCTCCTTTCAGCCCTTTTATGCTTAGAAGCTATAATACTCTCCCTGTTCATTGCCCTATCGATCTGAAACCTACAACTAGACTCAACCAACTTTTCAGCCGCCCCTATGATCCTCCTAGCCTTCTCAGCCTGCGAAGCAAGTGCAGGCCTCGCCCTACTAGTAGCCACCGCACGGACCCACGGAAATGACCGTCTACAAAGCCTCAACCTCCTTCAATGTTAAAAATTCTCATCCCCACCCTGATGCTCATCCCAACAACCTGATTAACCCCCCCAAAATGGTTATGACCTACAACTCTCACCCACAGCCTCATTATTGCACTAGCTAGCTTCACTTGACTAGAAAACCTAGCAGAAACAGGATGAACCTCGCTTAGCCTTTACATAGCCACAGACCCCTTATCAGCCCCCCTTCTCGTACTTACCTGCTGATTACTGCCATTAATGATTTTGGCCAGCCAAAACCACACAGCCCTAGAACCCATCAACCGCCAACGAATTTACATTACCCTACTTACATCCCTCCAAATTTTCCTAATTATAGCCTTCGGCGCCACCGAACTCATTATATTCTATATTATATTTGAAGCCACCCTGATTCCCACACTAATTCTTATTACCCGCTGGGGGAACCAAACAGAGCGCCTAAACGCAGGAACCTACTTTCTATTTTATACCCTAGCAGGCTCCCTCCCCCTCCTCGTGGCCCTCCTCCTCCTCCAAAACAGCACGGGCACTCTATCCCTCCTAACCCTCCAATACTCCCCACCCCTCCAATTAACTACCAACGCAGACAAGCTATGATGGGCAGGCTGCTTACTAGCATTCCTAGTTAAAATACCCCTATATGGGGTCCACTTATGACTCCCAAAAGCACACGTAGAGGCCCCCATCGCAGGCTCAATAGTGCTTGCAGCAGTGCTCCTAAAGCTAGGAGGTTATGGCATAATACGAATCATGGTAATCCTAGACCCACTTACCGAAGAACTCAGCTACCCCTTCATCGTCTTCGCCCTTTGAGGAGTCATCATAACAGGCTCAATTTGTCTCCGCCAAACGGACTTAAAGTCCCTAATTGCCTACTCATCTGTTAGCCATATGGGTTTAGTTGCCGCGGCTATCTTAATCCAAACCCCCTGAAGCTTTAACGGCGCCCTAACCCTAATAATTGCCCACGGTCTGACGTCTTCCGCCCTATTTTGCTTAGCAAACACCAACTACGAACGAACCCACACCCGAACAATAATACTAGCCCGAGGACTACAAATCGTACTTCCCCTTATAACGACGTGATGATTTATCGCTAGCCTCGCCAACCTCGCATTACCCCCACTCCCCAATCTTGCAGGAGAACTCATGATCATTACTTCTCTCTTTGGCTGATCCTACTGGACCCTAGCATTAACAGGAGGCGGAGCCCTAATCACAGCCGCCTACTCACTCTATATATTTCTAATGACCCAACGAGGCCCCCTGCCCGCGCACATTACAGCCCTAGACCCCACCCACTCCCGGGAGCACCTTATTATATCCCTCCATCTTATCCCCCTCATTATACTCATATTTAAACCCGAGTTACTCTTAGCCTGAACCCCCTGTGAGCATAGTTTAAAAAAAACGTTAGGATGTGACCCTAACGAAGGAGGTTAAAATCCCCCTGCCCACCCGGGACAGGCTCGTAGCAACGAAAACTGCTAATTTTCGCAATCTTAGTTAGACCCTAAGACTTTCTCGACCCGCTAGTGAAGGATAACAGCGCATCCGTTGGCCTTAGGAGCCAAAAACTCTTGGTGCAACTCCAAGTACTAGCTTAATGACCTCCATAGCCTCGCTCTTGACGACGGCAATAGTCCTTCTCATCTTACAGCTCCTTATACCAGTCTTTATAACCCTATCCCCACATACCAAGACCCCTCAATCCACCACCCTCCAGGCTCGAACCGCAATTAAACGCGCTTTCTTCATCAGCCTAATCTCCCTCCTCCTCTATATGCAGTCAGGATCTGAAGTCATTGCCTCCACCTGAGCCTGAATAAATGTCGGTACCTTCGACATCCTTATTAGCCTAAAATTCGACCACTACTCTATAATCTTTGTCCCTATCGCACTATTCGTGACTTGGTCCATTCTTGATTTTGCAGAATGATATATGCATGATGACCCCTACGTGGACCGCTTCGTTAAATACCTCTTAATTTTCCTAGTCACCATAATCACCCTAGTAACAGCAAACAACATATTTCAACTCTTCATTGGATGGGAGGGCGTGGGGATCATGTCCTTTCTACTCATCGGCTGATGGTCTGGCCGAGCAGACGCCAATACCGCTGCTCTACAGGCAATTGCATTTAACCGAATTGGCGACGTCGGACTTATCCTCTCCATAGCATGAATGGCGACCACTCTAAACACCTGAGAAATACAACATATCTTTGCTGCTGCAGAGGACATTGACATAACCCTCCCACTCTTAGGCCTCATCCTGGCCGCCACAGGCAAATCAGCCCAATTTGGCCTCCACCCTTGACTCCCCGCTGCAATAGAAGGTCCTACCCCTGTTTCTGCCCTACTACACTCCAGCACCATAGTAGTTGCCGGCATTTTCTTACTAGTACGTATAAGCCCCTTAATAGAAAACAACCAAGGGGCCCTCACCCTATGCCTATGCCTCGGCGCCCTAACCGCCCTATTTACCGCTACCTGCGCCCTCACCCAAAATGATATCAAAAAAATCGTTGCATTCTCCACATCAAGCCAGCTAGGACTCATAATAGTAGCAATTGGACTTAACCAGCCCGATCTTGCCTTCTTCCACATCTGCACCCACGCCTTCTTCAAAGCAATACTTTTCCTCTGCTCCGGGTCAGTTATTCATAGCCTCTATGGTGAACAAGATATCCGAAAAATAGGAACCTTGCACCACCTCACGCCCTTTTCTTCCTCCTGCTTCACCATCGGAAGCCTTGCCCTCACCGGCGCCCCCTTCTTAGCCGGATTCTACTCCAAAGATGCCATCATTGAAGCCCTCACCACATCACTAATCAACGCCTGAGCCCTTGCCATCACCCTTGTCGCCACAGCCTTCACGGCTATCTATAGCTTCCGAATCGCATTTTTTGTATTAAAAGGAACCCCCCGTTTCTTCTCCTTCCCCGCTACTGACGACAACAACCCCGCTGTTGTCAGCCCTATTAAACGACTAGCATTAGCCAGCATCGCCGCTGGAATACTCCTCTCAACAGGCCTTGTACCTTGTAAAACACCAGTAATAACCCTACCCCATTACGTAAAACTTGCAGCCCTCATTGTCACAATTCTAGGCTTCATTGCTGCCCTAGATCTGGCCTCATTATCAACTAAACGCTTCATTATCATCCCAAAATCTCCACGTTTCAACTTCACCGTAATACTAGGCTTTTACCCCCCCGTGATACACCGCCTCACATCCAAATCTCTCCTACGTCTAGGACAAGACGCTGCTTCACAAGCAATTGACCAAATCTGAATAGAGACGGTCGCACCTAAGGCCCTAGCTTTGTTCAACACTGCCTTAGCCACAATAATAAGCAACATCCGACGAGGGCTAAAAGCCTGCCTCGCCCTATTCCACCTTACAATTACATTTAGCGCTTTCCTAGCACTTTCCTAAACCGCCCGTACAGTCCCCCGACTTAAACCCCGCGTTAATTCCAACACCACAACCAACGTTAAAAGCAACACCCCAACACCAATCTCCAACAGTCCGCCCCCCGAGGAATACATTAGCGCAACCCCCGCTATATCCCCTCGGAAAACAGAAAACTCCACCATGTCATCAGCAGGTACCCACGACGACTCGTGTCAACCTCCTCATACGGTTAAGCACCCAGACAGGGCCCCAAAAACATACACCCCTACATACCCCCCAACCACCGGACTCCCTCAGCTCTCTGGGTAGGGCTCAGCAGCTAAAGCTGCTGAGTACGCAAACACAACTAACATTCCTCCCATGTAAATTAAAAACAATACTAAAGACAAAAAAGAGCCACCGTATCCGCCTAAAACACCACACCCCATGCCAGCCACAATCACCAAACCTAAAGCCGCAAAATAAGGAGACGGGTTAGAAGCAACCGCAATCAGCCCTAACACCAGCCCAAATAAGAATAAAGATACAATAAAAGTCATAATTCCCCCCAGGACTTTAACCAGGACTTGTGACTCGAAAAACCACTGTTGTTTTCAACTAGGGGAACCCATGGCCAGCCTCCGAAAAACCCACCCACTCTTAAAAATCGTCAACGAAGCCCTAGTGGACCTCCCAACCCCCACCAACATTTCTGCATGATGAAATTTCGGCTCCCTACTTGGACTTTGCCTAATCACACAAATCCTTACAGGACTCTTTCTAGCAATACACTACACCCCCGACGTTGAATCCGCCTTTAATTCAGTTGCCCATATTTGCCGAGACGTTAACTTCGGATGACTAATTCGAAATGTCCACGCAAACGGTGCCTCATTCTTTTTCTTCTGCATTTACTTTCACATCGGACGAGGACTATACTACGGGTCCTACCTTTATAAAGAAACATGAAACATTGGCGTTATTCTTCTTTTCCTTGTAATAATAACGGCCTTTGTTGGATACGTCCTCCCTTGAGGACAAATATCATTTTGAGGTGCCACCGTTATCACTAACCTTCTATCAGCCGTACCCTATGTGGGCACCACACTCGTTGAATGAATTTGAGGAGGCTTCTCAGTAGACAATGCCACTCTCACCCGATTTTTTACCTTCCACTTCCTCTTCCCCTTTGTCGTTGTAGCCGTGACAGTCCTCCACCTCCTATTCCTTCACGAGACCGGATCTAACAACCCAATCGGTGTCAACTCAAACCTAGACAAAGTCTCATTTCACCCCTACTTCTCCTATAAAGACCTCCTAGGCTTTGTAATTATACTAGTACTACTTACCACCCTGGCACTATTCGCCCCCAACTTCCTAGGAGACCCAGACAACTTTACTCCCGCCAACCCAATAGTGACCCCACCACACATTAAACCCGAATGGTACTTCCTATTTGCATACGCCATCCTTCGATCCATTCCAAACAAGCTTGGCGGCGTTATCGCCCTATTGGCCTCTATTATTATCCTTATGTTAGTACCAATCCTCCATATCTCAAAACAACGAGGCTTAGCATACCGACCCGCATCCCAATTTTTCTTCTGAGCCCTTATTGCAGACGTAATGATCCTTACATGAATTGGGGGCATGCCAGCAGAACAACCTTTCATCATCATCGGCCAAATAGCCTCCCTCCTCTACTTCTTCTTATTCTTAATGGTCCCCCCCTTCCTGTCCTGGGCTGAAAACAAAACTCTTAAGGAGTCCTGCAACTGTAGCTCAGCCCCCAGAGCGTCGGCCTTGTAAGTCGAACGTCGGAGGTTAAAATCCTCCCATTTGCTCAAAGAGAAGAGACTCTAACTCCTGCCCCTAACTCCCAAAGCTAGGATTCTAAAATTAAACTACCCTTTGTCCACCACACAAGCATAAATATGCACGCGTGAACTAACAATTACATAAACACACACATGTAATTTTACCATTAATTTATTTCGTCCTTACCATAATGTTTTCAAGGACATATATGTTTAATCAACACACATAGGATTAACCCCCTCATATAACAACATCCAATACTAAGATTTTACATAAACCATCACTGTATAAACTAGACATTATAAAGATCAAGGACAGGAGAAACTTAAGACCTAACACAAAATTCATGAGTTAAGATATACCAAGTACCTGGCATCCTATTGAACTCACAATCTTAATGTAGTAAGAGCCTACCAACAAGCTCATTTCTTAATGCACACGGTTATTGAAGGTGAGGGACAAAAATTGTAGAGTTTCCCTTGGTGAATTATTCCTGGCATTTGGTTCCTATTTCAGGTCCATCAATTGGTATTACTCCCCATTCTTTCCTTGACGCTTGCATAAGTTAATGGTGGCGATCATACGACTCGTTACCCACCAAGCCGGGCGTTCACGCCAGCGCGCATAGGGTTTTTTTTTTTTTTTTTCACCTCCATCTGACATCTTCCTGCATAAAACAGTATTAGTTGTTTAAGAGTGTACATTTCTATGCTTGCATGTAAATAGTATTCATGTTGGAAAGACTTTTCAAAATAACTTGCATATCCTAATGTCATGAGCATAGGCGATATTTTTCCTTGTGTTTATCTGTGATAATTTATCAAGGCTTTTTGCCTGCAACCCCCCTACCCCCCTAAACCTGAGACATGTCTATTATCCTGTGAACCCCCTAAAACAGAGACAAGTCCCAAGCCGTGGCCCTCAAGCCCCAAAATCCATTTTTTTTATAGTGTTACAAACTTCACGTAAACGAAACCAAAACAAACAAATTGTATTCCTCTAAACTCGGGCTATCTCTAACACCATATAAAAGCCCCAGATCAATAAAAACCCCAACATGTGATGCTTGCACCCCCCCCCAAAAATTCATTTTTTACAGTATTACAAACTTTAAACAGACCAAAATAATACCCTTCCCCCCACCCAAAACCAATAATAAGTCCCAAACTAAACATTTATTTTCCAAAACACCCCCCTGATGCCACTGTCAATATCC